TTTCGTGGGGGGGGTTTAAAATTTAATGAGATTCTGAAAGGGGGGTTCATTTAATTTAAATTAAATAACTAAAGTTTTATCTTTTGCTGAAGAAGTTTTGATAGCTACGGATCAAAAAAAACACTAAAATCATAACAGAAAAATGCATTGTGGAAAAATCGATAGTTTCTTTTTTAGTTCCGAAAATGAAACTAAAATTCAAATAGAAAAATAAAAAGCAAATAGAAAAATAAAAAGAATGTAAATAGTCTTTCTTCTTTTTGTTGTTGCTTGAATATTTTATATTCAATTGAATATAATAAATAACAAGCATTTTTGATTTCAAATCAAATAAATCATTATTTATCTAGAATTCGTTGGAACAAAAAAAGGGGCCCGGCTAGGTACTGACCAGGCCAGGCCATCAGAATAAGAAGGGCCTTTCGAACAAAATCAACACAAAGATGTCTTCTTTTTTTTTTTCTTTATTTTTATTTATAGGCTCGTTCGAGCCCTTCCTTTATCTAATCTAAAAGAAATTCCTGATTTGTATATCTCTATAGAATAGAGAAAGAAAGACTCCTTACATTATGTGTAATGTAGTAATTCTCTTTTTCAATTGGGAGAGATGGCTGAGTGGACTAAAGCGTCGGATTGCTAATCCGTTGTACGAGTTATTCGTACCGAGGGTTCGAATCCCTCTCTTTCCGGTTCCGTTGATGACTTGATTTATTTATTTATTTTTTCCAATTTTTCAAATCTTAGTTAAACGTGTGGAATAGATAAAATCCTAAGAAAATTGGAAAATTAACCAAGGAAAAACCCTTTAGATTTTATTCTTCACGTCCAGGATTACGTCCTGGATCATTAGATAGGAATCCAAAGATGAAGAGAGAAACAAAAAATATCACTACGGTATAAACGAAGAGTTTCAGAGTAAGCATTACACAATCTCCAAGATGATTTTTTTGGAAAAAAAAAGAGAATAGATCTTCCATTTTTCTACCACATATCCTATTTTGACACCAAGAAATGAGGTTTTTCTAGAAATAGAAATGAATTGTCATAAATTCATTTGGAATAAGAGTTTTTCATTAACAAAAATTTCTTTCATATCCAAATTTGATATTGTGGGAGACCCTAATATAATAGGGTTAGGGTCTTTCACTGGAAAAGGGTCAAAAAAAAGGAGGAAATGGGGTAAGCCGGATTTATGGCGACTATCCAAGAATTTCAATGTGTGAATCGAGGGTTCAGACTCTAAAACTTATCTGATTTTATCAATTGTTAGAGAATTTTTTCTCGAAGAAATCATGAATTTTCTAGGATATTATTAAGGATCTCATCGAAAACTTACAGCAGCTTGCCAAACAAAGGCTAAGAGAAAAAAAAACAGAGGTATGACTGGCATAACATCTACGATTGGATTCAAAAAAGCATAGGCTTCGGGCAATTTGCCGAAGAAAAAACTACTCGAATAAAGGGCAGAATTAAGACAAATACAGATCAAACTAAAGATATTAAGCATAACAGACATTTTGTTCTTGAAGATAATTGCATTTTGATTGAGTTATTGATATAAGGAAAAAGGAAGAAAGGAAGTAAGGTATACAAAAAATCCTTCTTTTTCTTTGAACCCACCCAATCAAAAATCCTCCAATTCTCAAAGGAGAATAGAAGAAATCATACTTTCATACAATATCTTAATTGAATTATATGTAATGATCAATAAATTAAGTTGAATTCTATATCTATATGGATTAAAATCCTAGTAATAATCTATTCTATAGATATTTGGACTGGAGTTGACAAACAACCAATAACAATATTATTGTTTCTTAGTGTAGATTAGAAATTGATAATGGGGCGTGGCCAAGTGGTAAGGCAACGGGTTTTGGTCCCGCTATTCGGAGGTTCGAATCCTTCCGTCCCAGAGCCATATCCATTTAGAATTTTAGAATAAAGATTGTTTTCTTTAACAACTTTCTGTTTAAAGTCTAATTTTAGATGGAATGTGATTCTTTTATATCTTATATGAATCATATCTTTTTTCACAAACTGAACTGAATCGAGTTCAAATGACACGCATCTGGACCTGAATCTATTTTTTATCAGGTAAGATGAGAACATGGATCAAAACAAAAGAGTTTGAATTCAAAAAAGTTGGGTGGGCTTTTCATCATATGTTCATTCCCTTTGATATTTAGGGAAGTTAGTTACTTGGAAAAACTTTCCATCCCATATCTATTTGAATTTTCAATGATGGATGTATTTTGAATCGAGATGCAAAAGAATCTATATTCCCTATCTCTTATTATTTATCCCGTAAATGAGGGAGTCTAATTAGTAATTTGATTTTTTTCGAGATCTCTGAATTCGAAACAAGAGCGAGTTCTTGGTACTAATTAAATTCAATCAATAGGACTAAGTCTCTTAGTGGGTTAGACTAAAGCTTGACTAAATTTGGACTTATTGTTTGTCTTTGTAACTAGACAAGTCATTTCCCATACCGGATCAGGATTCCTTTTTTTTATGCTCTATCATTCCCATAGAAAGAATAGGGGAGTGGATAGGAGATAATCAGTATTAATTTAAAGATCTGTATCTGTCCAAATCTCATTAACAAATGATCAAATAACATATTTATATATGTTATGGAACCGATCTATTTTCTTTGAATCTCATTTTTTTATTTTATTTAGGTATTTTTTTTGTTTGACTATAATGAAGAATTGTAAATCTATGTAACGATTGGATTGAGGCAGGGGTGATTTATCCTATCCCTTTTATTCACTTTATGACAAGATTCGATTATTGAAATATTACTCAACCCCATGGTAAACAAAATACATATAAAATGAGGAAATGTTTAGCTTATATGTATGTATCGTTCTATTTCAATGACAATAGTCTTTCGGTTTTTGTGAAAAAGGTTTGGGATCCCTTAAATTTTTGAAACTAAAATTACTTAAATTAAGTATTATAGAATATCTATAACAGTGACAATTGTTCAGTCTATCTGATAGATACGAAAACCCCTCTCTATTTTTTTCGATTTTGATTTTCGCAATCAGATGAAAAGAATAAAGATTCAAATCTTACCTTACATCAGTTTTTTTATCCATCTCATGAAAAAAAAATGGGATTTCTTTCTTCTTTTCTGTGATCTATTTATCTATTTGAAATCAGTGATGGGTCAATTAAAAAAAAAGACTTATCTTTTAATGATGTCTAAATAGGAACCTTTTTCCATTCGAAATAGTTTTAATAACTATTTCGAATGATTCCTTGTAAGTTGAATCTTTGGTACTCAAAAAGTAGGAAATAGGTCAATCTATCCTATTGAGTCACTTGAAGTTGCAGACTCAAAAAGAACTTATTTATTCGTTTATCTATTTCTATTTCTTTATATATATATGTTAAAGATGGTGTCTTGCTAAGACTTTTTCAGAAAAATCTTTACACATATATCATATATAGAAGAAAAAGTATAGATTACGCGATGTCTATGTACAACTGAACCAATGACTATTCATGATTCCATGATTGAATCAATTCCATACCGGTTCCAAATTAGAGGAATGTTATGGTAAAACTTCGTTTGAAACGATGTGGTAGAAAGCAACGTGCGACTTGAAGGACAGATCCGTTGTGGATTTTTACATCCGCTATTTTATATTTATATAGGAATGAAGGTGCTCTTGGCTCGACATCGTTTGTTCTGTTCCACTCGAACCCTTCGTTTTTTGTTTTTTGTTGGGTTGTAAATAGTCCACGATGGAGCTCGAGTAGAAAGGATTAATTCATTTCTCGGGGGCAAGGATCTAGGGTTAATGCCAATCAATAAATTGGAACAACTTCGTAAATATATCTTCAATATAGAAATGGAAAGGATCCAATTTGAGCAAGTTTCCAATTCAAAAGCAAAACCTGTTGGAATTGATCAAACGTTTTCGATCCAAAGTGTATCACGCGGGAATCAACTGTCCGTAGGATTCTTTGATAGAAAGAGAAATCACAAAAAGGGGTATGTTGCTGCCATTTTGAAAGGATTAAGAAGCACCGAAGTAATGTCTAAACCCAATGATTTAAAACAAAGATAAAGGATCCCAGAACAAGGAAACACCATTTTAATTGTCTCGATAGTCTCAATAACTGGATCAGACTGAAGAATCAAAATAGAATTTTAAACGAGACAAACAAAAGGGGGTAAAGACCACTCAATAAATGAAATTTATTAAAGATTTTTTCCTTATAAGCTATTTGAGAGTTATCCAACTTGAGTTATGAGTACGAATGGTTTCTTTTTCATTTTCAGGAAGGAAGAAGAAAAAAAAAAAGACTTAAATCATAGTCTAATTGATTTTATAGGCTCATTTGTCATTTATTAGAATTCCATACATAGACAAAACTTCGAATCAAATCATTTTTTCTCGAGCCGTACGAGGAGAAAACTTCCTATACGTTTCTAGGGGGGGTATTGTTCATCTACATCTATCCCAATGAGCCGTCTATCGAATCGTTGCAATTGATGTTCGATCCCGAAGAGAAGGAAAAGATCTTCGAAAAGTGGGTTTTTATGATCCACTGAAGAATCAAACTTATTTAAATGTTCCTGCTATTCTATATTTCCTTGAAAAGGGTGCTCAACCTACAGGAACTGTTCAGGATATTTTAAAGAAGGCAGAAGTTTTTAAGGAACTTCGACCTAATCAAACGAAATTCAATTAAAGAAATACCAAGGGGGGGGGTAGTGATTTGTATATAATTTTGTATAACTTTTCTCTACTATTTTTTTATTTCCCCCCTTAATCCTGCTTTATTCGTATCTATTTCTCATTGCTTCTGTCGAATTCCATGGTCGATAACAACAAAACCTTAGTTTATTGATCATATAAATCTAAAATTCGGACATTTCATTTCTTTCAATTATGTGGTTTTCGTTGGAATTTGACTAACCAACAAGGAATCCAGTTTGCTTATTCCACTTAGATTGATGGAATACATTAAAAATCCGATAT